GATTCATTCTCTTCATAAAAAATAGGAGGTAGAACGAATAAAGATTTCTTTTTCGATTCATCCCTGGAGTTGAATACCTCATTCAAGAATTTTTTTTGATCCAATCTGTAGGAATCAATAGAAAAGGCAAATCCCTTATGATACACCAGATCCGGCTCGGTTATTGATAGAGTTAATAGATCTGCCATTTCTTGAAATCTCTCTTCTGATTCAAAATCGTGGTGCAACGTGTATCCTCCCCTGTTCCGGTCATGGAATAGATGAAATAAATCAAAAAATGAATTTTGGTTCAAGAATGAAATCTTATTGGAACTGTCCATATCCGGTTCATCCTTCGGAACCATATCACATCCCGGATCTGATGAAATAGGATGAATTGAGACGGTATTTTGTAAATACGTAATTATCTTGAATATATCAACCATTTCTTTATTTTCCGATCTCCTGGAAGGGACAAAAGAAAAATCTTGTTGTTTCTTCAACAATTTATGATCTCTAGTGGACCCCTCAGTAGGATTCGAACCCAGATGAAGTTCTGACCATCTGTCAGAGAAAAAAGAACGAATTGATCTTGTAGGATTCCCAAGAAATTCTTCGATTTCTTCCGGAAGCAGATGATTATTCATCTGCTTCTCACGTTCCGTGAATAGCCGGGACATTGAGGAATCCCCAGAAAGGCATTTCGGGAATCGGTCTGATTCTATCTCTGTTCGTTCCGTTTGAAGAAAGGAAGGATCCCAAAGAATCGATCTTTCTTTTAGTTGTTGAATCTCTCTTTGATTGATCAATGTGTGATATTCCGAATCCTCATTACTAATGGAATCAAAAGGATCTCTGGATTGATCAGAAGATCCTTTCAATTGGCTAGAATCCGTTACTTGAACGAAAATAGATCTTGTGGAATCATATTGCATATTTGACGATACATTCCGTACCTTGCTAAAAAACCGATCCTTGTTTACCAACCACACATTGTCTAACCAAATCCAATTCTCTCTCGATACGTTCCTCAAAAAATCCGATTCGTGCGGATTCTTCCCCCAACTAACGAAGAGATCTTGGCGGAATTGCCACATATGAAATTGAGCACAATTTGGCAAAGAAAGACCCCACTTGTTTCTCGAGAGGAGATGGGAAACATGCTCAATATCATTTGATTGAATAGTTGACCCATCTCCTTGTTGTTTGAAGAAACCCTCCACTTCAATTGGTCTTTTTTCACGAAAAGCAGACATGAGATAACAAATCCAGTGTTTCACTAAGATTTCGAATAGCTGTCCCGAATTCAAGTTAATTATGTTTCGCTTCTTCCTCGGAGAAAGACGATCAAACAATTCCCAATCAGGGTCCTTGCGGATCGGATCATCCGTATAGGATACAAAAGGATACTCCAGATATTTGATATCTTTCTCTTTGAATGAGATCTCAATTCCAGCTACGGTTTCATTAGATATCTTACAACTAGAATCCCTCTTTTTTCCGATCCGATTCCTCCACCACCGCGAACCCCAGTTAGATTCAGGCATGATACACTTTTTAGTTATTGGGAGAACCCAAGTACTCTCTTTCGGATCCATGAAACAACTCTCAGAGATCTTTTTCCCTTTTGGAAGATACAGGAGCGAAACAATCAACCTATTGATATTGGAAGACCCAAAAGATTCTTCCAATGTATCATTTCTGGGTCCAATGGAATTCATAGGTATAGGAAGAAGCCCCATCAAATAGAGATTTTTTCTTTCGACCATATTTCGAGTGTTAATACGATATATAAGGACCGCTACTGCAAGCAGTACTACACCTTTGATCGTGAAATATCGATTGCTTGTTGAACCCTGTGAATCGCGTGAAAGTAGGATACTCCAAATTCGGGGGTCAAAGAGTTTCATAAAACGTTCTTGGTGGAAAAAAATGTGAGTGAAAGATCCCACGGAATCGAATTTGGTCCACGAATCTAAGAAATAGTGAGAATTCTTGATCTCTCTCAATATCTCTCTCAATTCGAAGATCCAGGATTTTAATGGATGTCGTTTCACTGCTTCCTGCTTCATTGATTCCTCCTAAGGATTTCATTTCAATTGGAATTTGGTTATTCACGATGTACGACGATCCCCGTTACGCATCCATGGCTGAATGGTTAAAGCGCCCAACTCATAATTGGCAAATTCGTAGGTTCAATTCCTGCTGGATGCACGCCAACGGGAACGTTCAATACGTCTATTGGAATTGGCTCTGTATCAATGAAATCTCATCATCCATACATAATGAATTGGTATGGTATATTCATACCATAACATATGAACAGTAAGAAATAGAATTCTTATCGATACTGGAACTCATAGGGAAGAAAATGGATTTATGGATGGAATCAAATATACAGTATTTACAGACAAAAGTATTAGGTTATTGGGGAACAATCAATATACTTCTAATGTCGAATCAGGATCAACTAGGACAGAAATAAAGCATTGGGTCGAACTCTTCTTTGGTGTCAAGGTAATAGCTATGAATAGTCATCGACTCCCGGGAAAGGGTAGAAGAATGGGACCCACTATGGGACATACAATGCATTACAGACGTATGATCATTACGCTTCAACCGGGTTATTCTATTCCACCTCTTAGAAAGAAAAGAACTTAAATCAAAATACTTAATAACACGGCGATACATTTATACAAAACTTCTACCCCGAGCACACGCAATGGAGCCGTCGGCAGTCAAGTGAAATCCAATCCACGAAATAATTTGATCTATGGACAGCGTCATTGTGGTAAAGGTCGTAATGCCAGAGGAATCATTACCGCAAGGCATAGAGGGGGGGGTCATAAGCGTCTATACCGTAAAATCGATTTTCGACGGAATGAAAAAGACATATCTGGTAGAATCGTAACCATAGAATACGACCCTAATCGAAATGCATATATTTGTCTCATACACTATGGGGATGGTGAGAAGAGATATATTTTACATCCCAGAGGGGCTATAATTGGAGATACCATTGTTTCTGGTACAGAAGTCCCTATCTCAATGGGAAATGCCCTACCTTTGAGTGCGGTTTGAACCATTGATTTACGTAATTGGAAGTAACCAATTAGGTTTACGACAAAACCTAGAAATCGATCACTGATCCAATTTGAGTACCTCTACGGGATAGACCTCAACAGAAAACTGAAGAGTAACGGCAGCAAGTGATTGAGTTCAGTAGTTCCTCATATAAAATTATTGACTCTAGAGATATAGTAATATGGAGAAGACAAAATTGTTTGAAGCACCGACAGAGCCGGAAGCGCCCCCTGTTTCAAAGAGAGGAGGACGGGTTATTCACATTTCATTTGATGGTCAGAGGCGAATTGAAAGCTAAGCAGTGGTAATTCTACCCCCGGGAAAAATAGATATGTCTCCTACGTTACCCGTAATATGTGGAAGTATCGACGTAATTTCATAGAGTCATTCGGTCTGAATGCTACATGAAGAACATAAGCCAGATGAAGGAGCGGGGAGACCTAGGGTGTAGAAGATCATAACATGAGTGATTCAGCAGATTTGGATTCCTATATATCCACTCATGTGGTACTTCATCATACGATTCATATGAGATCCATCTGTCTAGATATCATCATATACATCCAGAAAGCCGTATGCTTTGGAAGAAGCTTGTACAGTTTGGGAAGGGGTTTTGATTGATCAAAAAGAAGAATCTACTTCAACCGATATGCCCTTAGGCACGGCCATACATAACATAGAAATCACACTTGGAAAGGGTGGACAATTAGCGAGAGCAGCGGGTGCTGTAGCGAAACTGATTGCAAAAGAGGGTAAATCGGCCACATTAAAATTACCATCTGGGGAGGTCCGTTTGATATCCAAAAACTGCTCAGCAACAGTCGGACAAGTGGGTAATGTTGGGGTGAACCAGAAAAGTTTGGGTAGAGCCGGATCTAAGTGTTGGCTAGGTAAGCGTCCTGTAGTAAGAGGAGTAGTTATGAACCCCGTAGACCATCCCCATGGGGGTGGTGAAGGTAGGGCCCCAATTGGTAGAAAAAAACCCACAACCCCTTGGGGTTATCCTGCGCTTGGAAGAAGAAGTAGAAAAAAGAATAAATATAGTGATAGTTTGATTCTTCGTCGCCGTAGTAAATAGGAGAATATTGAAAATAGAATATGTTTCCTCGTCTTTACAAAAAAAAAGATAGGAGTAATTAGCCGTGACACGTTCACTAAAAAAAAATCCTTTTGTAGCTAATCATTTATTGGGAAAAATTTCGAAGCTCAACATGAGGGCAGAAAAAGATACAATCGTAACTTGGTCCCGGGCATCTACCATTATACCCATAATGATCGGCCATACAATTGCTATTCATAATGGAAAGGAACATTTACCTATTTATATAACAGATCGTATGGTAGGTCACAAATTGGGAGAATTTGCACCTACTCTTAATTTCCGGGGGCACGCGAGAAACGATAATAAATCTCGTCGTTAATGTTAATTAATAAAAAAGTGAATATGGGTGCTCGTCGTTTATTGGTGGGAGGTGAACCTTATGATAAAGAGTGACCCGGATGTAGAAGTATACGCTTTAGGGCAACATATACGTATGTCTGCTCATAAAGCGCGAAGAGTAATTGATCAGATTCGTGGTCGTACCTACGAAGAAACACTTATGATACTAGAACTCATGCCTTATCGAGCATGTTATCCAATTTTTAAATTAGTTTATTCTGCAGCAGCAAATGCTAGTCACAATATGGGTTTCAACGAAACGGCTTTAATTATTAGTCAAGCCGAAGTTAATGAGGGTACTATCATTAAAAAGTTAAAACCCCGGGCTCGAGGGCGTAGTTATCCGATAAAAAGGCCCACCTGTCATATAACTATTGTATTGCAAGATATATCTAAAGATAAAAACTATTTCATATGGTTAAGAAAAGGTGGATGGGTATATAAAGATAGGTATACAGATGTCAGACAAAGGTATCTATATATGATAGATTTTGCACGATATTTTAACGGAAGTATGATGATATGGGATAATAGAGAAATGATATGGCCTTATAGAGACAGCGAGGTGTTATGGGACAAAAAATAAATCCACTTGGTTTCAGGCTTGGTACAACCCAAAGCCATCATTCTGTTTGGTTTGCACAACCAAAAAGTTATTCCGAGGGTCTCCAGGAAGATAAAAAAATACAGGATTGTATCAAGAATTATGTACAAAAAAATATGAAAATATCCTCTGGTGTCGAGGGAATTGCACGCATAAAGATTCAAAAAAGAATCGATCTGATCCAGGTCATAATATATATGGGATTCCCGAAATTGTTAATAGAGGGCAGCCCGCGAGGAATCGAAGAATTACAGAGCAATGTACAAAAAGAATTTAATTCGGCGAGCCGAAAACTTAACCTTGCTATCACAAGAGTTGCAAAACCTTATGGACAGCCCAATATTCTTGCAGAATTTATAGCCGGGCAATTAAAGAATAGAGTTTCATTTCGAAAGGCAATGAAAAAAGCGATTGAATTAACTGAACAAGCAGATACAAAAGGAATTCAAGTACAAATTGCAGGGCGTATCGACGGAAAAGAAATTGCGCGTGTCGAATGGATCAGAGAAGGTAGGGTTCCCCTACAAACCATTCGCGCTAAAATTGATTATTGTTCCTATACAGTTCGAACTATCTATGGGGCATTAGGAATAAAAATTTGGATATTTGCAGATGAGGAATAAGGGTCCTTTCGTTGTCTTTCTGTTCTATCAATTTGTCAATTGAACGAAAAAATAACAAACTCGTTCATTTTTTTTTTCGTTCAATCAAAAATTCTAATTTTTCTAATTCTTAATTGAATTCTATAGGGTTGAATAACAATTCGATTGACTCCATATAATTGCTATGCTTAGTGTGTGACTCGTTGGTTTTTTATTTAGAGTTAGGATTGAAAAACAAGGGACCGTGCCCTAATAACTAATAACCAGCTCATTGCTTCGTATTATCTGGATCCAAGGAACCGGTCACTATATGATGTATCGATCATATTGTTGTAGCAACTGAAATAAATATTTTTTAATATTTACTTTTACCTAAAAAATGAATCAATCAGATTATAAGATAAGGTTGTAAAGCAAAAACAAAGGGATATGGATAGATGGAAGGGCGAGAGAAAGAAAGAACAAGGAATAACAAATATATATGATTCCAATATGTATGGTCTATGAACTATTTAATAAAAGGCAATGTAATAAAGCATTAAATTAAAAAATAGGTAAAAAATTTATAATTATATGAATCCAATTCATAAGAAAAAAAAAAAAAAAGAAATAAAGAGCACCGAGTCAATAAAGACTGAGGAGATTGATTCAGGAACAAATTTGATTAGGGGCTCCATTGCAGAGTTCGGGCCTAGTCATTAATTGAGAAGCGATGGGAACGACAGAACCTGTGACTGCGGAGGATTTCGATTCCCTTGAAAACGAATCCTAATGATTCATTGAGTGGGATGGCGGAACGCGCCAAGAACCAATTCATTTATTCTGAGAGGTCATGGGATACCCCTAAATGAAAGGGGTTTAAAAGAGCAAATATTCGCCCGCGAAAGCCTTGTTGAATTGCTAAGTTTTGGGCGATTCAATACCGGTAAAAACGAAGATTTATATTATAATTACATTAATATATTATAATTACATTAAATAGAAATATATTTCTTTATATACATATACGAGCAAGATAAAAAAATTCCATGATTCGTTGTATTATAAATTAAATAATATTTCGTTTAATTCGCGAGGAGCTGGATGAGAAGAAACTCTCATGTCCGGTTCTGCAGTAGAGATGGCATTGAGAAACAACCATCAACTATAACCCCAAAAGAACCAGATTTCGTAAACAACATAGAGGAAGGATGAAGGGAGTATCTTATCGAGGAAATCAAATTTGTTTCGGTGGATACGCCCTTCAGGCACTTGAACCCGCTTGGATCACATCTAGACAAATAGAAGCGGGGCGACGAGCCATGACACGATACGCGCGTCGTGGTGGAAAAATATGGGTACGTATATTTCCAGACAAACCTGTTACAGTAAGGCCTACCGAAACACGTATGGGTTCGGGGAAAGGATCCCCCGAATATTGGGTATCCGTCGTTAAACCGGGTCGAATACTTTATGAAATGGGTGGAGTATCAGAAATTGTAGCCAGAGAAGCTATTTCTATAGCTGCGTCCAAAATGCCTATACGAACTCAATTCATTATTGCGGAATAGAGATGTGGAACTAAAGGAAAGGGGCCCTTGTGATGAAAAAACCCGCAGTTTCTTTATTTCTGGACAAACAATATTTCTTCTTTTTTTTTTTTTATTCGCCCTTTGCATTTAACGAAAAAAAATAATGATATGATTCAACCTCAGACCTATTTAAATGTAGCGGACAACAGCGGGGCGAGAGAATTAATGTGTATTCGAATCATAGGAGCTAGTAATCGCCGATATGCTCATATTGGTGACGTCATTGTTGCTGTAATCAAAGAAGCAGTGCCCAATATGCCTCTACAAAGATCAGAAGTAATCAGAGCTGTAATTGTACGTACACGTAAAGAACTCAAACGTGACAATGGTATGATAATACAATATGATGACAATGCAGCAGTTGTAATTGATCAAGAAGGAAATCCAAAAGGAACCCGAGTTTTTGGTGCGATCGCTCGGGAATTGAGACAGTTGAATTTTACTAAAATAGTCTCATTAGCTCCTGAGGTATTATAAATAAATTCTAAATACTAATAAACGAGAACATAATATAAATATAGTTAGTTTACGTAGAGTATCTTAAATAGTAGGATATCTGAATTCGATTCAATTAATTAGTAGATTGTGTCTCACGCATATACCTTTAATAATAAATTCATAAACAAAGGCGGATCATGTTGATTATATAAAAACTCGGAGGCACCAATAATTATAGTTCATTATGGGTAGGGACACTATTGCCGAAATAATAACTTCTATACGAAATGCTGACATGGATAAAAAAGGAACGGTTCGAATAGCAGCTACAAATATCACCGAAAATATTGTTAAAATACTTCTACGAGAAGGCTTTATCGAAAATGTGAGAAAACATCGAGCAAGCAAGAAATACTTCTTGGTTTCAACTCTGCGACATAGAAGGAATAGACAAGGACCATATCAAACTGTTTTAAAACGTATCAGTCGACCCGGCCTGCGAATTTATTCCAACCATCAACGAATTCCTAGGATTTTAGGAGGAATGGGTATTGTAATTCTTTCTACTTCTCGAGGTATAATGACAGACCGAGAGGCTCGGCTAGAAGGAATTGGAGGGGAAATTTTGTGTTATATATGGTGATCTTTCTGGGATCCGAATTGCATCCGCAACTTGCTGTTTTTATTTTTGTTTTGTGAAAAAAATGGGTTGTCTAATATCACCCTTCCTCTATTAGTTGATAATTCAAGGGGTTACCTAGAATGAAAGAACGAAAATGGATTCGGGAAGGTTTAGTTACTGAATATTACCAATGGTATGTTTCGAGTTCGCTTAGATAATGAAGATCTTATTCTAGGTTATGTTTCTGTTTCGGAGAGGATCCGCCGTAATTTTATACGGATACCACCGGGCGATAGAGTAAAAATGGAAGTTAAGTCGTTATGATTCAACCAGGGAACGCATAATTTATAGACTCCGCAACAAAGATTCAAACGATTAAATTAAAATGAAGTTGCTTTTTCAACATTCCTCTCGTGCGTATACAATTTACAATTGGAGGTTAAAAATTTCAAGAGACTTATTTTCTTCCAAGGAATAGATTCAGAATTAAGGTAAGGAATGACAAATATGAAAATAAGGGCTTCCGTTCGTAAAATTTGTGAAAAATGTCGACTGATCCGTAGGCGGGGACGAATTATAGTAATTTGTTCCAACCCGAGGCATAAACAGAGACAAGGATAATCTTTCTTAAAAGGGGCTCTCCAAAGGATCCAATCCAAAAATAGAGGATCTGTTTTGATATGAAATGGATATATCCGTATATCTCTGACTCATATTTATGAGATGATAAAATATGACAAAAACCATACCGAGAATTGGCTCACGTAGGAATGGACGCATTGGTTCACGTAAGAATGCACGTCGAATACCAAAAGGAGTTATTCATGTTCAAGCAAGTTTCAACAATACCATTGTAACGGTTACAGATATACGGGGTCGGGTGGTTTCGTGGTCCTCAGCCGGTACTTGTGGCTTCAGGGGCACAAGAAGGGGGACGCCGTTTGCAGCTCAAACCGCAGCCGCAAACGCTATTCGTACAGTAGTAGATCAGGGTATGCAACGAGCAGAAGTCATGATAAAAGGTCCTGGTCTTGGAAGAGATGCAGCATTACGAGCCATTCGCAGAAGTGGTATACTATTAAGTTTTGTCAGAGACGTAACCCCTATGCCACATAATGGATGTAGACCTCCTAAAAAAAGACGTGTATAGAAATAAGAGTTGAACGGATTTCAAGAGAAATAAATGATTCAATGATCTGATCAAATAATATTACTATGCTTCGAGAGGAAGTAGCAGTATCTACTCGGACACTACAGTGGAAGTGTGTTGAATCAAGAGCGGACAGCAAGCGTCTTTATTATGGACGTTTTATTCTGTCTCCGCTTATGAAAGGCCAAGCCGATACAATAGGCATCGCGATGCGAAGGGCTTTGCTTGGAGAAATAGAAGGAACATGTATCACACGAGCAAAATCTGAAAAGATACCGCATGAATATTCTACCATAGTAGGTATTGAAGAATCAGTACATGAAATTTTAATGAATTTGAAAGAAATTGTATTGAGAAGTAATCTGTATGGAACTCGCGACGCATCTATTTGCGTCAAGGGTCCTGGATATGTAACTGCTCAAGACATCATCGCACCGCCTTCTGTGGAAATCATTGATACTACACAGCATATAGCTAGCCTGACGGAACCCGTTGATTTGTGTATTCGA